GCTTTTGCTTCATTGATTTGATTCTCTCAATAGATACCGAGATTCCTATTGGAAATCAAAAATATAGTAATTCAAACTATAAGACATAGGAATAATTCAGATTGATCAGAACAAATAGATATAGCAAATAACTGGAATTGGATGCTATGTCAATCCCATATATGGAATTGATATTCACATATATCAAGATAATATTGTAGATTGATATATAGATCCATATCAAATGCAGCCTCTATCTTTATTTTATTCCAGGGGGCAGCTTTATAACAACAATATAACTAAAAAATAGTATGGTAGAAAGAAATAGATGAATCTTTCTACCATACTATCTATCTATTAGAATACTGCCGATTCTAGTCCACTCATTTCATTTAAGACATAAAATTGGAATCTTTTTCATTTTATTTCGTCAATTTTGGCTAAGAACTCAGAAGTCAAGTTTCATTCAAATTAGTTAATAATTAATCGTTTTGACTGACTGTTTTTACATAAATGATAAGTAGAAAAGCGGTAGGAACTAGAATAAATAGTGCAGTAGCAATAAATGCAAGAATATTTACTTCCATAATCTCATCGGTTTTTTACTTTGCAATAACTCGGGATTTAATCCCATAGAGATGATAAATCTTTGGCCTGTAAATTCAATGAATGAATATTACCTCTCGATGATCTTGAATCAGATCAATATCATGAATAACAATATCTGAACTATCAAATCAATTCGTCGTCGAGAATTGAATAGTATAACATAGGAAGTTCTTTTATCCATACCGCCCCAAACTTGGATTGCTGACCTAATCCAAAATTCCTTTATTTATTTTATTTATCATTTTTTATTATCTGTTCTTTTTTTCTCTCTAATCTATCTAGTTCCTTATTTTATTGTACAATCATCTGATGAAGTCTCATCAAATAGCTCTTCCACTTCCAGTCGTCACATAGTTACAAACCCAAACAAACAATAAAAGCTAAATGAAAAACGAAATAAGGATTTCCCCTTTGCTTTGACAATGGAATTCTTCCCCCGGTCCCCTTCATAAAAAGGGAGAGATTTTTTGATATATTTATTGGATCCGTCGGGACTGACGGGGCTCGAACCCGCAGCTTCCGCCTTGACAGGGCGGTGCTCTGACCAATTGAACTACAATCCCAGGGAAATACGGGATCTAGCAGAAAATTTGATTTGTTTTTATCTCTGGATCGGGTATTTCTGAAGTACAAAGGGGGTTATATCATCTCATGGCGGATTGGCGAATTATTGGGCCGAGCTGGATTTGAACCAGCGTAGACATATTGCCAACGAATTTACAGTCCGTCCCCATTAACCGCTCGGGCATCGACCCAGGAAGAATCCATTTTCGACTTATTGGTAATCCATGATCAACTTCCTTTCGTAGTACCCTACCCCCAGGGGAATTCGAATCCCCGCTGCCTCCTTGAAAGAGAGATGTCCTAAACCACTAGACGATGGGGGCCTGCTTGACCAACGGCCATCATACTATGATCATAATATGATCAGTTTTTTGAAATTGTCAATATAATCGAATGATTCTATCCGAGGGATCTTTCCCCCTTCCAGAATTGCATAGAATTGTTTTTTATTCGTCATTGACGAATTATTCATTAGAATCGACATTAGAAATCTAGTAGAAGAGGAGGATTTTTTCTCCAAGAATTTCGTTCAGGAGACAAGTGGAATCTCTTCATTCCATGATTCGATGAAATATTTTGAATTTTATGTTGAATTGCTAGGTGTATGTACATGTATCAATCAAGTAAATTTTGTTCTGGTGGGATCAATTCAATAAAAGAAAAAAGCAATTCGAGTCGGTCTTGAAACAATTCATTGCATTTTCTCCTAGACTTCCTAGATAAATCCATTTTTTTTTATTCAACAATGAGCCGCTAGACACTATGTAGCTACTGCACGTACTTAATGCATATATACTTATGTTTATAATATATGTACATATAGATATTTTATCCACATAGTGAATAATTCCGGAATTAAATAAAAAAGGCCCTTTTAACTCAGTGGTAGAGTAACGCCATGGTAAGGCGTAAGTCATCGGTTCAAATCCGATAAGGGGCTTTGTAAAACCCCAATCTAGTATTCATATTTGATGGGAGAATTGTATTTTTATTTGTAATAAAAAAAGTAATTAACTGGATAATACATTATCATTATACTTAGTTATAAAGTTGAACATTTGTTTAGTCAATTTTCATTAGTATGAATTTAGGAATAATGAAAAGTCACTTCTTGAATCACCGAATATTCCTATTTTCCATTATACCAACCAAATTGATTCGAAAGGTTAGAAATCAACAAAAGAAAAAGTAAGTGGACCTGACCTATTGAATCATGACTATATCCGCTATTCTGATATTCAAATTCGATAGAGATGAAATTGGAGCAGTTGATTTTTTTTATTTCATTTTTTTTGTTTTGGACTCCACAAGAATTTGTCGATATTTCCGATTAAATCTTCTTGTTATT